TGGGACCTTCGAGGCTTTTATCATTTATACATTTATATATATATGATTTTTTTTTTCTCGTAGACCGCCCCTTCTTTTCTAATGGGTTTCGAATATTCAAAAAATTTATTGGTCTATTGATACCTAGGTCAAATCCATGAACTCAATTCGGTTATTGCTTTCTATTCTTAAAAATCCCCTCCCTAAGCCATAAATCATGAATTGTCTTATGACTCATAAATCCGATAGATAATTTTTTGAAAGAACTGTTCAAGAAACAAATGATCCCCTTTCTCGCTCTCGCTACCAGCGGATCCCCAGACATACTCCTTTCCTCCAAGAATCTTATTCTTGAATATTGTTCGTGAAAAAATGAATAGTTTTATATATTCTTCGAATTTCTATGTCTAGGAAAGTACGACAGGATCATATATTTTCTTACTTTCTATTTTATATTTTTTTCTTTTATTGTCTTCTTTGTTCTATTTTCCTTTATTTCCAAAAACTCCAAAGTATACTTTTTTGCAGATCGAGGTAAGAAATTCGAATCTTTTTTCTATTTACTTTTTTCTTTTTATCTATCTGTCAGATTTTAAAAGAGTCTATTGAATTTTTTTAATAATAAGAGACTGTAATTGAAAGTCTCTTTCTCGCATCCATTAATTGCCGGAAAAATATCGTATGCATCGATATGAAAAGCAAATTTTGGATACGCGAAGCCATGATTTGATGGATTTTTTTTTATTTTTCTATAGATATATCATATCTTATAGAAATAATACAAATGAAAATGGATCTTTTCTTGTGTTCGGAAATAGAAATAAAAAAAGATGTTAAAAATAAAATTGTATGTTGGAACTTGGAATAAGCCCTTCTGCGTGGAGGAAGGGAATAGCAATTTCTTCCTATAGAACCTCTAGGAACAAGAAAAGAAGATTTCATCGGAAATATCGACAGATTCTTACGAAGTCCAAACCAAAGAAGTATTAAAAACAAAATAAAAAACGATCTACTGTTCGAATTTCATCTCTAGCGAATTTGAATATCAGAATAGTAGATATAGTTATGATTCAATGGGTTAGGTCCACTTACTTTTTTATAATCTTTCCCATTTTTTTTTGATTGGAATAATAGAAAATAGGAATATCTAACAATTAAAGGAGATATCATTATTCATTAAAAAAAAGAAAATAATGATAATAATGTTCTGTTCCACTTTCTAACTATAATTACTTTATTTACTATATTCGAATTCATTAGAATGATAACGATAACTTATTAGAATTAGAATTCATAATTCCATTTTCTAATGAAATTCTACGATTCCTTAGTTTATATATATATTATTTTATTACAAATATAAACTTAGTACAAATATCAAGAATATCTCTATTCTTACTTCAAATATGAATACTACTGCTGGCCTTTTCGGAAAAAAAAAAGAAGTAAAAAGCCCCTTATCGGATTTGAACCGATGACTTACGCCTTACCATGGCGTTACTCTACCACTGAGTTAAAAGGGCCCCGTTTGATTCAATTCCTGAATAAGAAACTAGCCTATATGAGTCTAGTATATATATTTGTTACTGCATATACTTATATTATATAGATAAGATAGGATTAGAATATATGTACATAGATAGATTTTTTAGCGACTCATTAAGGAACAAGAAATTGGATTTACCTAGTGAATAGAGTATAGTTAAAAAAAGAGTTTATTGAGATTGGATTTGATCAATATCAATGGAATGAATTATTTCAAAACCGATTCGAATGGAAGTCATCCTCATCATAACACGAAATTCATTTCATTGATACATGTACCCACCAATTCCAATATTTCATCGAATGATTGATAAATGGATTCAATTTGTCCTGTCCCTCAACCAAATTCTTATTGAAAAAAACAATTTTCAATAACTTGTTGATCACTATCTACCCGATTTCCAGATTGATTATCGTTTTCTTATTTCCCGGCTTAGTGTGAGATAGAAATATACCTACCGAATCTTAACAATGAATGAAAGTGAAAGAAATGAAGTTTTAACACCTCGCCCTTTCCAGCAAACCAATCATTCCCTGAAAGGATCCTATCTTTCTTTTGCTTTCTTTCCCGTTACTTATCTTTTTTCTATTTTTTTTTTTTAATTATAGATGATTGGAATGAACAATTTCGAAATCTAAATGATGAATCAAAAGATTCTATGGTATGGAATTATGAAAGATGGAAAGATCCTTTTGATCGAATCATATCATTCCATTATATTGACAATTTCAAAAAACTGTTCATACTATGAACGTAGTATAATGGCGGTCGGGCAAGTATGCCCCCATCGTCTAGTGGTTCAGGACATCTCTCTTTCAAGGAGGCAGCGGGGATTCGACTTCCCCTGGGGGTAGGGTACTACGAAAGGAAGTTGATCATGGATTATAAAGACTCAAATTTATTCTTCCTGGGTCGATGCCCGAGCGGTTAATGGGGACGGACTGTAAATTCGTTGGCAATATGTCTACGCTGGTTCAAATCCAGCTCGGCCCAATAATTTAATTTGCCGATCCACCATGAAATGATATAACCCATTTGTTGTTCTCCGGAAATGACTGATGTGTTCTGATACGGAAGAATCAAAATATGATACATCCCTAACGCTATTTCTTTTTTCCGTATAAAGCTAAGGAAATGATTAAATTAAAGTTAAAGTAAATAAAAAATACTCTTTTTTATTTTCTTTATTTTCATTGATTCATTTTTCAATCGATTTAGCAATAACGAACGGATTACTCGTAATCCGTGTCGATCTCGATAAAATGCATATCTATATAATATCTATATAGATATCAATATATAAATAATAGATATAGATATGAATATATAAATAAGTCCGCCTCTGTCAGTTACAGCACAACGGTTCGAATCTAAAATAGAAAGGGAAATGGTTTGAATGAAATCGTAAGAATATGTATGCTGTACGCTTTTTTCCCTGGGATTGTAGTTCAATTGGTCAGAGCACCGCCCTGTCAAGGCGGAAGCTGCGGGTTCGAGCCCCGTCAGTCCCGATGGATACAAATCCAATAAAAAAGACATCAATTCATTTCGTGTGTGAAAGGGAATAAAAATAACAAAATATCATTCCTAACAGGGATTCCTCTTTTTTTTTTATTTCTTCGTCGGAACCTTTACCTTAAACTAAAAAAAAAAGAAAAAAGGAAAAGGAATTTTGGATTGCATCAGAAATCTAATTTTTTAATTTGGTATGGATAAAAGATCTTCCTATGTTATACTATTTAATTCTCGACAATGAATTTATTTGATAGCTCAGATATTGTTATTCGTGATATTGATCCGATTTGATATCATTAAGATGTAATTTATACCATTGAATTTACCGACGAAAGATTTATCATCTCTATGGGATTAAATCCCGAATTATTTATTGAAAATTAAAGAGAAATAAAACATAGAGATTATGGAAGTCAATATTCTCGCATTTATTGCTACTGCACTGTTCATTCTAGTTCCTACTGCTTTTTTACTTATAATTTACGTAAAAACGGTAAGTCAAAGTGACTAATTTTACTTAAACAACATGACTTCTTAATTCTTATCAATACAATGATTGAATAAAAAAAATGAAAAAGGATTTCAATTTAGGGTCTTAGTCTTAAATGAAATGATCGGACTACAATCAGCGGAATTCTATGAAATCCGGATAGTATGGTAGAAAGAACTCAAATCTATTTCTTTCTACTATACTATCTATCTATTATTGTAGTATATTAAAGTTTTACTCTAGAAAAATAGAGGTTTAATATGGATCAATCTACAATATGTATCTTGATATTCATATATATCTTCATATATAGAATCTCAATTACATATATGTAATGTACATAGCATAGCGTCCCAATTTTGTTCTTTGTTTCATCTATTTGATTTGTATTGGTTCCAATCAATCTGAAATAATCAAAAAGCAACTCTTATTCTTCCGATTCTAATTTTGATATTTCTTATTATTTTCACAATCCCGGTATTATATCATATTAAAAAAAAAAAAGAATTATATCATATTAAAAAAAAAAGAAAAGGAGGGGACAAAAAGAATAAAGTAGGAGTGGGGGGTTACGCGATTCCTCATTTTCCATATATAACTTTGGTAAGAGCCAGTTCATCGAAATAGAAATCTTAATAAGAATTCGGGGAGTAAATTTCCTATTATTTGTATTCCCTTGACTTTCAAAATACGAACATGGGAATAATTCAAATATTTGTTTGATTGAAAGAGTATTTTCTATTTCTATATTATCCATAGAATACATTACACTACTAGAATACAATAGAATTCCGAAATGCAGATATATTTGAATTTAATTAATTAGTATTAATTAAATACTAAAAATGAAATTAGTATGAATTAAATACTTAAATTCAATAGTTAAAAAATGGAAGAACCCAGTTATAAAAAAAAAACAATTGATACTTTGATCCCTTAACTCAACAAGTAGTACCCTTAGAGTCCACTTCTCCCCCATACTACGAGGGAAAGGGAAAATGAAAAAACTACCATTAAAGCAGCCCAAGCAAGACTTACTATATCCATGTAAATTTTGTCTCCTATCTCTATCAATATGAAGAAATTTTTTCATTATTGTTCACTAATTTTTCTTGTATTTTTTTATTTTTTTGTATTATTCACTAATAATACTATAATATATAATAATAGTGGAATCGCTGGTACAGAGTCAAAAAAGGGATTCTGGGCTAACACCATTGACAAAACAATCCAATAAATCCAATTAGAACATCTAAGAAGTTCTAATTGGATTTCTAGTAGAATGGCAAAACATTAAGCATAAACAAAATATCCGGAGACATCTTTGGAAGTAGTGAAGTAGTAAGGGAATGAATATTACTAACAGGTAGGAATAATAAGACCTATGTTTTATTTTGTTTCCCCCATTAAGTAATTTCATTAAGTAAGTAATTTCATTATCATTAAGTAAAAAGTAAAAAAATGTAGAATCAAGACAGATTACTTTACATACTCATATTCTTATTTCCATCTCTTATTTCCATTTGATCTAATCCTTACCGTCTCCCGGTTCGTTCTCTAAAACAATCGGAAGACAGCCTATTTAATTCTTTGACTATAAAATTCTTTGACTAGACAGACGAAAAGAAAGATTTTATTTTATATTGTAATGAAAATAGAATATAAATAATAATAATGAATTTTTTTAGAAAAAAAAAATATATTATATTAAATCAAGAACATTAATTAATAAAAATAAGTAAGAATATTAAAAAAAAAATATGAAAATAGAACTATTTAAATAAAAACTATTTAATTTTAATTAAATTTATATAAAAAAAGAAAGCCAATTAGCTATTTAATCTAACTAATCTAACTAATATTGAATAAATGGGGAAGCGCTCATATACTTTACATGAGTCTGTATACAAGGTTTTTCTTCCGCCCCTTCCCCAACTAAAAATGGAATTAGATTCCTTGTCCGACCTATCCCTATCCAATCTAATTCAAGACCCAGTCAGTAGACGGACACTACATTAGTAGTGGAATGAAAAGACTATCATTTCAGGATTTATGGATTCCTTTTCACTACTAGAATCTTTCTTTGAATCCGAGACGAAAAGATTTACAGCATTTTAGAGAACAAGCCTCCCGATGCTTAGAATTTAGAATCAAAAAAGTCTCAAGAGTCCTTTTCCCCGCTTGCTTCTGCTGAAAAAAAATTAAAGTTTTCTATCAACAAAACGGAATACACTATTTCAATTCTCTTGTCGATCAGGCGACACCCGGATTTGAACTGGGGAAAAAGGATTTGCAGTCCCCCGCCTTACCACTCGGCCATGCCGCCAAAACGCTATAAAAAAATATATGAGAATACCCCCCCCCAAAAAAAAAAGGGGGGGTTCTAAACTTATTTTTTTTTTTATTTTACGTGTTTGTATCTTAAATTCCGTTTTCTTTAATCCCATTCCATTCTTCAAAGAGCTCCTCTGCCCTTTTCTATTGAAAAAACAAACGTACACCTTCAGTCACAAAAGCAAAAATTTCGGGACAAATCGGAACCGTTAACTATTAATTGCTGAACGATTCTTGAATTTGAATCTAAAACAGTTTTTTCTTAATGAGATAAGAAAATCGAAATTGATACATAACCAATCAATATTGCTTTTTTTTATTGAAAAAAAATCCTTCTACATTTCCATTATAACAGCAACTGTCAATATGTGTAAACCCTAGAACATAAGTTTGAATTGTTACACAGATATTATCTAATCGGGTATCTTATCCGTATATAATACCTATACTAAAGAAAGGGAATTTTGAAGAAATTCTCGTGCTTCCTTTTTTTTTTTTTTACAATTTTTCATTAAATAGATTGAATAGAAAATATAAAATTAACACGGCATGTGCTGTCCCGAACGAATAGGACTACAATAAAGTAAGAGACATATAGTTATCTATATAGATATATATATATAGTGGAGTTAGATCTGCGCATGTTTAATAAATACAAGCCTTATTACTTACGCACTCCAATCGTATTCTCAAATTCTAAAAAAAATGGGTACAAATCTTCTCTGCGAATTCGAATTCTTTTTTGAATAATTGAAAGGGTTAAGTGCTAAAAAAATCCATTCTATATTGTTTCTGATTATTAGATCTTTATCTCATCGAGCAGAGCAAATCCCGAATTCATTTTTTTTTCTGGTATCCAATCGAATTGGAATATGTAATATCATAATAATGGTAGAAAAGGAATCCATTTTTTGTTTTGATATTCCTAAAAAAAAAACCCCGAAGTTCTAGGTAGAATTTTTCAATTCGTTTCTATTTATCTTATATTCTAATTTAGATTCTATCTGTTTGTTTTGTTGCAAATTCCAATTTTAGTATAAAATTTTATTTTATTTATTCCTCTTTTCATAATAGGTATTTCATACACGGAGTTAGGTAAAATTTCATGTGATTCAGTAAAAAGAACAGAAATTCCATTATTGCTAAATCTATTCATGTGATTCGATGAAGAATGATAGCAAATCGTGGAATATTTTCTATAAAATAAATAAATGGGGAAATTGAAAATGCTTGGGGGTGGAAATGAGGGAATGTCTACACTACCCGGGTTGAATCAGATACAATTTGAAGGGTTTTGTAGGTTCATTGATCGGGGCTTAACAGAAGCGCTTTTTAAGTTTCCAAAAATTGAAGATACAGATCAAGAAATTGAATTTCAATTATTTGTGGAAACATATCAATTGGTAGAACCCTTGATAAAAGAAAAAGATGCCGTATATGAATCACTTACATATTCCTCTGAATTATATGTATCCGCGGGATTAATTTGGAAAAGCAATAGGGATATTCAAGAACAAACTATTTTTATTGGAAACATTCCTCTAATGAATTCCCTGGGAACTTCTATAGTAAATGGAATATACAGAATTGTAATCAATCAAATATTGCAAAGCCCTGGTATCTATTACCGGTCAGA